CTAAGATTCCTAATAATAAACCAAAATCCCCTACACGATTAGTTACAAATGCTTTTTGACAAGCATTTGCTGCACTTGGTCGTGTGAACCAAAAACCTATTAATAGATACGAACACATTCCCACCAGTTCCCAAAAAATATAAATTTGTATCAAATTGGAACTAGTAACTAATCCCAACATAGAAGTATTGGAAAAACTCATATAAGCAAAAAATCTCAAATATCCTTGATCGTAAGACATATAATTGTCACTATAAATAAGAACCATGATTCCTACAGTAGTGATTAATATTGACATAATAGAAGCAAGTGGGTCAATCAAGTAACCGAACTCTAAGGAAAAATCATTATTGATGGTCCAAGACCATAGATATTGATAAATGGAACTACCATTTATTTGTTGAACAGACAGATCGGTCGAAAAAACCATAACTAGACTTAGCAATAAAACACTAAGAAAAGCCCACATACGACGAAGATTTTTTGTTGCGGTCGGAACAAGCAGAAGTCCCAATCCTATTGACATAGTAACTGGAAGTGGAACGAAAGGTATGATCCATGCATATTGATATATATGTTCCATAATAAAATCAAATTTTTTTGTTCTTATAAAATAAAATTTTTCCGATTCACCAGTTCTTATCTCTTTCGAAGGGAACAATAATCAAAGAAAAAAAAATCAAGATATAAAAATTCAAATATGATTTTGAATTCATAACATAATTATTTTGATTCTTTCCCAGATATTGAGAAAATTCAAATCAAGGAGTTAGAATTGTCCAAATAATCAAGTTACTGGTTAAAAGTTATTACTTATTAAGTAAGATATTTATTGAGATAAAGAAAAAGAATATGAGATTTTCAATCATTCTATTATTATGATGATTTATAGCCATTCTCAAGTAATGTATCGTTTAAAAGATTAACTATATAATCTCATTTGAATTTAATTTATAGGTACTCTATTCTCAAGTTTGATCAATTACTAGAAAAATGTTACATTATTTTTTTTTTTTTCTTAAATTAGGTAAGGGTAGGGATTCTTCAGTTTTTCGATTTCGTAAATGTAAGACGACGATATAGAAATAGACTGAGATACGAACTGGAACCTTTTTGATTTTTATCAACGACAACCGATTCGAGTTCTATGGTGGGTAGTATATCCCATAGATCCGAATGAAGATATGAAAATACCAATAAGTACGAATTATTCTTTCAAATATGGAATAGAGATAAAAAAAAATTCCTTCGAAAGGCCATTTTTCCTTTTTCCCTAGTTTACTATATGCAATGCACAGTATCCGTATTTTTCTATTATGAAGGAAGTATCAGCTATGGAATAGATATAGGTAATAAATAGAAAGAACGATCCGTTTTGAACAATACATGTCTTTCACATCCAACTATAAAAATGAGTAACCTCTTTCTTTTTAAATGGCAGTTCCAAAAAAACGTACTTCTATGTCAAAAAAGCGTATTCGCAAAAATATTTGGAAGAGAAAAGGATATTGGGCTGCGGTAAAAGCTTTATCTTTAGCTAAATCTATTTCTACCGGGTATTCAAAAAGTTTTTTTGTGCAACAAACAAGTAATAAAACCTTGGACTAATCTGAATGAATCAAAATGACTCGATAAATTGGATGAAGATGAATAATTTTCATTAACTAATTTTTGGACTCATCAATAGGAAATAGAACTGGATGTTGTGATATGTAGAAGAAAAATTCTTCTGTATAACGTAAGGAGTTCTAAAAACGATTGATTTCTTTTTATTTTGTTTGAAAAAAGTAGTTAGATACAGAGTAAAAGAAAGGTTTTACTTTTCATTCTTTTTTTTTTCTAACCTTTCTTTATATTATAGTATTAGATTCAATTTTTAGAATTTGCGGGATGGGGATTGTAATTTCCCCATCGATTTGCTTTTCACAATAAAAATGAAAAAAAAATGAGATAGAAAAAAGAACAATTTGAAGTTTGATACCTCGACTGAGGGCATAACCCTCTAATTTCAACCGGTCCCGGGAAATTTATACTAGACGAAATCCCGTTTTTAAAACTAACACCAAACCACGATACTAAGTTAAGTATTATTGAACGTTCAAATATTTATTTTAAGGTTTTTTTTTATTCATCGCTTCGATTCTAATGTTTCCTCAAATGGATTACATTGAATCCATCAATCTCGACGATTGAACATGGTATGAGCTATTATTATTTCGATCAAGCCGCCATGGTGAAATTGGTAGACACGCTGTTCTTAGGAAGCAGTGCTAGAGCATCTCGGTTCGAGTCCGAGTGGCGGCATCTTCTAAAAGGGGCACAATGGGTCCTATTTCATAGGGAATTCAATTCCTGATTTCCGTTCCGTAATTGAGGAACCCCTCTTTTTTTTTAACAAAACGATTTTTTTATGATATTTGCGACTTTAGAACATATATTAACTCACATTTCTTTTTCAATCATTTCAATTGTTATTACGATTCATTTGATGGATTTATTAGTCCATGAAGTCGTAAGACTATGTGATTCGTCAGAAAAAGGCATGATAGTTACTTTTTTCTGTATAACAGGATTATTAGTTACTCGGTGGATTTATTCGAGGCATTTCCCGTTAAGTGATTTATATGAATCATTAATGTTCCTTTCATGGAGTTTTTCCATTATTCATATGGTCCCTAAAGTAGGGACCCCTAAAAATAATTTAAGCGCAATAACTGCGCCAAGTGCTATTTTTACCCAAGGATTTGCCACTTCGGGTCTTTTAACTGAAATGCATCAATCCACAATATTAGTACCTGCTCTGCAATCCCAGTGGTTAATGATGCACGTAAGTATGATGGTATTGAGCTATGCAGCCCTTTTGTGTGGATCATTATTATCAGTAGCTCTTCTAGTCATTACATTTCGAAAAAACATAGATATTGTTCTTAAAAAAAATCATTTATTAGTTGAGGCAGTTTCCTTTAGTGAGATCCAATACTTTAATGAAAAAAGAAGTGTTTTACTAAACACTTCTTTTCTTTCATTTAGAAATTATCACAGGTTTCAATTGACTCAGCGATTGGATCATTGGAGTTATCGTATCATTAGTCTAGGGTTTATTTTTTTAACTATAGGTATTCTGTCAGGAGCAGTATGGGCTAATGAGGCATGGGGATCTTATTGGAATTGGGATCCCAAGGAAACTTGGGCATTTATTACTTGGACCATATTTGCAATTTATTTACATACAAGAACAAATCACAGTTTGCAAGGTGTGAATTCGGCAATTGTGGCTTCTATGGGATTTCTTATAATTTGGATATGTTATTTTGGGGTCAATCTATTAGGAATAGGGCTACATAGTTATGGTGCATTCACATTAATATCTAATTGAAGAAAGGCCCTAAAGAATACATGAGAACATCGTCGTCCCATATATAAGGAAAGTTTGTGCGAGTTTTTGAGAACCATTTGAATCACTACAAATGGTTCTCAAAAACTCCAGATGTATCTGATTCCAATTCCAAGTCAGTCACTTCATGTTTTTTTTCATTGTACAGCGAACGATTTTTGATTTTTTAAATCACAGAATTATTTGCCTTTCTATTTTATTCATGAAAACTATTTAGAAAAGTAATTAGATAGAATAGCTTCTACCTTCTCAACTGATAATGAGAGAACGAAATCGGGATAAATACCGATACCTATTATGGGTAGAAATAGACAAATCGAAACAAACAGTTCTCGCGGTCCAGAATCTACAAAATAGGAGTTTGTAACATTGGATAGTTTGTATCCATAGAACATCTGGCGTAACATAGATAATGAATAAATAGGGGTTAATATCATTCCAATTGCCATTACAAAAGTAATTAGTATTTTTGACATTAAAAGATATTTCGGACTGGTAACTATTCCAAAAAAGACTACCAATTCTGCAACAAAACCACTCATTCCTGGCAATGCAAGGGAAGCCATCGAGAAGCTACTGAACATAGTAAATATTTTTGGCATTGGGACGGCTACCCCCCCCATTTCATCGAGATACACAAGACGTGTTCTATCGTAACTCGTTCCGGCCAAGAAAAAGAGTGCAGCACCAATAAATCCATGAGAGATTATTTGTAAAATGGCTCCATTGAGTCCCGTATCCGTTATCGAACCAATTCCAATAATTGTGAAACCCATATGAGATACGGAGGAATAGGCTATTCTCTTTTTTAAATTGCGTTGACCGAGAGAAGTTGAAGCTGCATAGATTATTTGAATCGTTCCTACTATCATCAACCAGGGAGAAAATATAGAATGAGCATGGGGTAATAATTCCATATTGATCCGAACCAACCCATACGCTCCCATTTTTAATAAAATTCCAGCTAGAAGCATACATGTGCTGTAATGTGCTTCTCCATGGGTATCTGGTAACCATGTATGTAGGGGTATAATCGGTGATTTGACAGCATAAGCAATAAAGAAGCCAAAATAGAATAGTATTTCTAATACTACGGGATACGATTGATTAGCTGATGTTTCAAAATTTAATGTTGGTTCATTGGAACCATATAAACCCATACCTAAAACTCCCATTAAGAGAAAAATAGAACCTCCTGCAGTGTACAAAATGAACTTTGTAGCTGAGTACAGACGCTTCTTACCTCCCCACATGGATAGAAGTAGATAAACAGGAATTAATTCTAACTCCCACATAATGAAAAAAAGTAAAAGGTCTCGAGAAGAAAATGATCCTATTTGACCACTGTACATTGCTAACATCAGGAAATGAAACAATCGCGAATCTCGCGTAACTGGCCAAGCCGCTAAAGTAGCTAAAGTAGTGATGAATCCTGTCAGTAAAATGGGTCCTATAGAAAGTCCATCGATTCCCAGTCTCCAGTGAAAATCAAAAATATTTATCCATTTATAATCCTCCTCCAGTTGGATTAATGGATCGTCCAATTGGAAATGATAACAGAATGCATAGGTCGTTAGAAGGAGTTCTAATAAGCAGATACATATAGTATACCACCTCACCACCTTATTTCCTCTCTGAGGAAGAAAGAAAATTGGCAAACCCGCAGATATCGGAAAAAGAACAATTATTGTTAACCAAGGAAAATCACTCATAGTAAAGGGTAAAGACAAGATAGACTTTGACCAGAAAAACCCGTACTCGAGAAAATTATTTCGAGTACGGGTTTTTGTCGGTAAAGAGAAATCAAATGGAATTAAGTAGAGTTTTCCAGAACGTATCAATAACCTAGACCCATGCTGCGAGTTGTCTCATGCCATAAATAAACCCGGACACTCAAAAAATCTGTTGGACAGGCAGATTCACATCTCTTACAACCTACACAGTCTTCTGTTCTTGGAGCAGGAGCAATTTGCTTAGCTTTACATCCGTCCCAAGGTATCATTTCCAATACATCTGTGGGGCAAGCTCGTACACATTGAGTGCATCCTATACATGTATCATAAATCTTTACTGAATGTGACATTGTATCTATGAATTTTTAAAACGTTATCAATTTTCGATCTGGTAAAATCAATAGTACCTGAATCATATCTTGTAGACACCAGACGAATCAGTGGTTTACCAGAATTGATTTTTTTTTTTTAATAAATCTACCTCTGGATTTGTTCATGAAAGAGGACCAAAATACTTTGATTTCTTGCGTTTCAGCAAAGATAATCATACGAGCCATACATGCTAATTCTAATTGGTAAATATTATATATACCTATCTTTATTTATATCATTACGACTATTTATTCAACAAATTCGATTGATTGATACGAGTTGATTTTCTGTTACGATAGATCGACGAAACAATAGCTGGTCCAATAGCTGCTTCAGCGGCTGCAATAGCTATAACAAAAATCGAGAAAATGTCTCCTTTTAATTGTCGACTATCAAATAAATCAGAAAATGTTACGAGATTTATATTAACCGCATTCAGTATAAGCTCAAGACACATAAGTGCTCTAACCATATTTCGGCTTGTGATTAATCCATAAATGCCGATAGAAAATAAATAGGCACTCAAAATAAGTACATGCTCGAGCATCATTGACTAACTCCTCATCAATCTCGATTGATTTCAATATGAACAACAATTTAACCGATTTGATTGACTCGAATATAAAACAAGTACAAGTACGGAACAAGGGAAGGTATTGGTAATGGGCCGAACTAAAAACCTTTCCTTTTAATTTATATATTTTTATATATTGTTAATATATTAACAATATATAAATTATATTAACAATATATAAATTGAAGGAAAAGGAGTGTGAGAACAATAACACAAAACAAGACCTTATTTTTCTTTTATTTGTTTGATTTTTGATTTCTAATTCTAAGTATTTTTTACTGACGAGCCATAGCAATTGCACCTATTAAGGCAACTAACAGAATTATAGAAATGAGTTCAAATGGGAGATAGAAATCTGTTGATAAATGAATCCCAATTTGTTGAACATTGCTTATAAGGTCCTGCTCTATAATCTGGTTTGATCTTGTAGTCCAAACAATCCCATACCATGACGTATCTGAGATAGTAGTAATTAGTAAAAAAAGAATACTTGTACAAACCAGTGAAGTAACCCCATCTCCAACGGTCCAAAGATAGAAATCATTGTAATATTCTGAACCATTCATGAACATCACAGCAAATATGATTAAGACGTTTACAGCTCCCACGTAAATAAGGAGCTGTGCAGCAGCTACAAAATAGGAGTTAGATAGAATATGGAATAAGGATATACAAACAAGAACCAATCCCAATGAAAAGGCAGAATAAATTGGATTGGTAAGTAATACTACTCCCAGACCTCCTAATATAAGACCTGAGCCCAGAAATACTAAAAGAATATCATGTATTGGTCCAGGTAAATCCATTATGTGTAAAATAAGAAATAAAAAAGTCGAAATATTTCATGACCTTACTGGCCGAGCCAGGAAAAAAGAGATTACCCTATTTTTCTTTCTTGTATATAAGACATCCTAATTGAATTGTAATGTGGTATGGATTGATGTAGATACAGTTATTGGACTAATCCCACTTCTGTATCCGAAAGGGTATTTCAAAATTTGATATTCCGAAATCATCACGGATATATGAATCTATTCGAAATCCAAATCAAGCCGTGATTCTCACCAATCAATAGTTACGATTTGTAGTTACTGACCAACCAAAATGTGACTTCGCTCCTTTAGATCAAAAAAGAATCTTAGTAATTGGTAATCGTTATTGAATCAAGGGATTTATCCGTGGTTTTTTTTGTTTGAGTCGAATTCATAACTGTTCGAATTGTGGAATCCCCAATTACTGACATTGGTAACCGGCCCAAAGCAATTTGATTATAATTCAATTCGTGACGATCATAAGTAGAAAGCTCATATTCTTCAGTCATTGATAAACAGTTTGTTGGACAATACTCGACGCAGTTACCACAAAATATACAGATTCCGAAATCAATACTATAATTAAACAATCGTTTCTTTTTAATATCTGTTTCCAATCTCCAATCAACAACGGGTAGATCTATGGGGCATACGCGAACACATACTTCACAAGCAATGCATTTATCAAATTCAAAGTGGATTCGACCACGAAAGCGCTCCGATGTGATCGATTTTTCATAAGGATATTGAATTGTTACAGGTAAACGATTCGCGTGGGATAAGGTAATCATGAAACTTTGACCAATGTACCTTGCGGCTCGTACTGTTTGTTGACCATAATTCATGAACCCAGTCATCAAAGGAAACATATCGTGGATATCCATGAATAATTTGATGTTTCTTTCTCTTGCTTAACAGAGGTTATGCACCTAGAATTTCATATACTGTTACAGTGAAAGGAGTTGGGAAGAAGTTGTCAATAATAGATTACCCAGAGAAATAGGTAAAAGAAATTTCCATCCAAGATTTAATAGTTGGTCCATTCGCATCCTAGGTAAAGTCCATCTTGTTGCGATAGAAATGAACAGGAATAAATAAGCTTTAGCTAATGTAATAAGGATACCAACTGTTGTTCCAACCCCCCCTCCCGTTTTATTTATTCCAAAAAGTTCAGGAATGAATATGTACGGAATAGAGAGGTTCCACCCGCCCAAGTAAAGAACTGTTACAAATAATGAAGAAACTAGTAGATTTAGGTAAGAAGCAACGTAAAATAAACCAGATTTGATACCTGAATATTCGGTTTGATAACCCGCTACTAATTCTTCTTCTGCTTCTGGTAAATCAAAGGGTAATCTCTCACATTCTGCTAGGGAAGAAATTAGAAAAACTATAAACCCTATAGGTTGACGCCACAGATTCCACCCCCAAAACCCATATTTGGACTGTGCCTCAACTATATCAATAGTACTTGAACTGTTAGATAATCATAGTCGATGATAACATCACTGTTCCCATCGCTATTCCAGAACCGTACATGAGATTTTCACCTCATACGGCTCCTCGATGGCCACAAATAAATCTAAGGACTGATTCAGTCTCGGCATTTTTTAGTAGGGTGAATAGTAAAGATGCATCAGGAGTCCCTAATTAGACCAATGGAATTCTGTCTGCTACAATAAGAAATCAAAAGTGCTTCCGAATTACTCTCATACTTTATTTTATAAATAATATTACAATTTCTTAGTAATAACTTAATCCTTCAATAAAATACTCGTTGTATCAATAGATATTTCGACCCATATCTTTCGATTACGAAAAAGATAGAATGCAGAAAGAAAAAACAAAAGTTTCTTCCTATTCATTCATTTTTCCTATTGCATTCCATTTTTTTCGCTCCTGTTCTTCTTTCTCAGAAGAAGGGATTCTAAAAAAAAAATAAAGAATTACTTCGTTCCTGATAGTCATTTTTTTAATCAGTGGATAGGAGCATACTCTGGATCGGAATCATGGGGAAGTACTGCTTGATCATTTCTACCAACTTAAAGTCCTCGTTCTTATTCCTTCTATTTTATGCAAAAATATCCCTTTGGATACCTTACATTATCTCCATGACGAATCCTTTGTGTATCTTGGTGTTCCTAACCGTCCACTCATTTTTGATTGATTCCCGGTATGGTAATACATACAATAGTCAAAACTCCATACAGTTGATCTTTTGCACCCGCTTCAAGTCATGATGACTAATCAACTAATCTTGGGGTAAACAGTTTCCACTGCTTATGTTTACTTCCACTTTACTCTCGCACATAGGGAATGAGAATCAATCTTCTTACTGCAAATTCATAAGCTGTTTTGTTTCACTCATAGAACTATCTGGTTTGGTTCATCGACTCGAATGATGAATAAAAAAGATAAAGATATCTATTCAATACATTCAACCTCTTTCCTAGAAAGAAATGAAAGAGGGAAAAGTTAATATTCTAACGAATCACACGTAGAGATATTGATAACACACATGGAGTTAATGGTATTTCATAACTAATAGATTGAGCAGCGGCTCGTAGACCACCTGAAAAGGAATATTTATTATTCGATCCATATCCTGACATAAGAAGTCCAATAGGAGCAATACTAGAAATGGCGATCCATAAAAAAACACCTATACTGAGATCGGCTAAAACAAGGCGAGAGCCAAAAGGAATTACTGAATAACTTAGTAGAATTGATATTACTGCTATGGATGGTCCGATACTAAATAAACGAATATCTCCTCTAGATGGGAGAAGATCCTCTTTGAAAAGTAGTTTGGTTCCATCTGCTAGAGCTTGAAGAATTCCCAGGGGACCAGCATACTCAGGCCCAATACGTTGTTGTATTCCTGCGGATATTTCTCTTTCTAACCACACAATTACAAGTACGCCTATTATGATTCCCGATACAGGAGTAAAAATAGGGACAAGCATCCAGATAAGGCCATAGCCCTCCTTTAAAGATTCCGATCTAGAAAAAGAATTGATAGCTTGTACTTCTGTCGTATCAATTATCATTTCAACGATCAACTTCTCCCATAATGATATCTATACTACCTAGTATCGTCATGATATCAGCCAATTTCATTCTTTTAACTAGCTGAGGAAGAATTTGCAAATTGATGAAACCCGGTGGACGAATTTTCCATCTCCAGGGAAAAACACTATTATCGCCTATCAGAAAAATTCCTAATTCTCCTTTTGGGGCTTCTACTCTCACATAAAGTTCTTGTTTCAACAATTCAAACGTGGGAGAAGGTTTCTTACTAATAAATCGATATTCAAAATCGTTCCAATCGGAATCCTTTGCTCTATCAAAGCGGCGGACTTCCAAATTCTCATAGGGACCCCCTGGAATTCCTTCTAGAGCCTGTTGAAGAATTTTTATGGATTCCGTCATTTCACTGATTCGTACTAAATAACGAGCTAATGAGTCTCCTTCTTTTTGCCATTGGACTTCCCAATCCAATTCATCGTAACACTCATAATGATCAACTTTCCGAAGATCCCATTCAATTCCGGAAGCTCGTAACATTGGTCCTGATAAACCCCAATTTATTGCTTCCTCTCCACCAATAATGCCCACTCCTTCAACTCGTTCCAAAAAAATAGGATTCCGCGTAATAAGCTTTTGATATTCAACAATTCCTGTTAAAGAATAATCGCAGAAATCTAAACATTTATCTATCCAGCCATGAGGTAGATCAGCAGCTACTCCTCCGATACGGAAATAATTATGCATCATTCGCATACCTGTGGCAGCTTCGAATAGATCATATATCAATTCCCTCTCTCGAAAAATATAGAAGAAAGGAGTCTGTGCACCGATATCTGCCATAAAAGGTCCAAGCCATAACAAATGAGAAGCTATACGACTTAATTCCAGCATAATGACTCTGATATAACTGGCTCTTTTAGGTATTTGAATATTTCCTAATTGTTCTGGACCATTTACTGTTATTGCCTCTGTGAACATAGTAGCTAAATAATCCCAACGTGTTACATAAGGCAGATATTGTATAATTGTTCGGTTTTCCGCAATTTTTTCCATACCTCTGTGTAAATAACCCAATATGGGTTCACAGTCAATAACATCTTCACCATCTAGAGTAACAATAAGTCGAAGAACACCATGCATTGATGGGTGGTGAGGACCCATATTGACTATCATGAGGTCTTTTCTTGTAGCCGGTAAAGTCATATGCTTTCTTCCCCGATTCATTATTGCATTAATTGTTCAAAACGAAACGAGGTTCATCAAAATTCAAGATCTAATAAACCAAAAAATTCAAACGAATTTTCAAATTAACGAGTTTTTGGCTCTCGAATATCCAACTGACCAATTAATTTCTTATAACGTACTCTATTTTTCTTTGACAAATAAGCCAGCAGCCGTTGGCGTTTTCCTAAAATTTTCCGCAGACCTCTCTGAGATGAATAGTCTTTTCTGTGCAATTCCAAATGTGCAGTAAGTATCCGTATCTTTTTAGTGAAACTGAAGACTTGAAATTCAACGGATCCCGTGTTTTTCTCTTTTTCTTCTTGCGAAATAACCGAGATGAATGAATTTTTCACCATAAAAAAAAATAAGAATTCTTCTCTCTTTTTTTCCACAGATATGGATTTTACTGATCAGGAATAATAATAAGATAATAATGCCAGCCATTTTTATCTGGTACACACGATAATCTAGATTTATTCATATACTACTAAATTAAATAAAGGAATCATTTTTAATTTTGATTCGGATACATATGGATACATATAAAGGGATGATACAGTACATTTCTGTACTTATGAAAGAGAATGAGTTGGATCTAAGAAGATTCTGCCGATTCATTCCTAGATCCAATGGATACGTCATTGAATCAATATCATGTGCCAGAATGGAATATAAGATAACGTGTGTGTACATCTGTCTGTTTTCATATATCGGATATGACCCATTATGTATAGAAAAAGTACTATCAACTAATTCTTTCTTAATGGTGGAAACCTTAATGGTGGATACATATATATCCTTGACATACTGAAACGACTGCCATTATTGGTATCAAACCAATAGCGATTCATACAAGCTAAATCTTCTAATCGATAATTGGGCCAAAGAAACAATTTGAATTTAATCAATTTATTTGTATCAAGATACTTGTCCTCATCCAAAAATTGTCCACAGTTACTTACGTTGTTCCTATTGCAAAATGCTGGATTTATATCCACAGTGTTCTCATTCCCGGAATTGAAACACATTAGAATTCTCAATTCCCTACGGCGTCTAGGAAATAGAATATTTTCAGGAACAAGCAAATCATAATGATTTTCATCTCCATTCACAAGCATCTTTCCATGTTGTGAAATAGCTACATCGGAATAACTCTTATCAACATATCTTTTTTTTCGGTATCCTCGATTAACTTGGTGTTCCCTCTTATGGGCCAATGAAATACCTATGGTTTGATACATAATAAATTGTCCATCCCATTTTATAGACAGACGAGCCGGCTCAATAATAAATATTCCCTTTTTTATCAATTCTGTAAGAGTTAGATCCTTCTGAATTAGCATTACATCCAGGCGCATTTCTCCTCTTTTAATAGAGGATATAGCAATTTCCCTTGGATTTATCAGTCTAAGCAGGAGACAATATACTTTGATATTATTGATCATTTTTTGATTCAAAGAATCGTCCCATCTCAATTGAAAAAGCAAATATTTTTTCAGGAAGAAATCTAGTTCCGCTTCCTTGTTGCTCTTGGATTGTCTTTTCTTTCTACCTTTTTTAATGTTTGATTCTGTGTAATCCTTTTCAAGATATCTTTCTTTGTTTTGTGCATTTGATCCAAGATTTCCTTGGCCTAGTTCTTCTTTTTCTTCTTTATTTCGATTTTTTAACTCGAGATATTTTTCTTGATTCGATAATATACGAAGACCTTTTTTTTGATTTCCGTTGATGTTTTTATTTTCACTAATGTTTCCATTTCCATAAAAATTTAAAATAAGCAATTTGATTGGTAGGATCCATGGTTTCATTTTATATGCATCATAAAGTAGCACAAATTGTGGGAAGAACCAAGGTTCCAGATTCGATGTGGGACGATATCGCATTTTTTCATTCATTCCCATCCAATCAAAAAAGTTTTTTTTTTTATTGGATGGGTTGATTTCTTGATGAATTGTGAAATAGAAGAGATCTTTCTTAGCAATTATTTCATAATAATTAATCCCATTCTTACTATTTTTATTAATATGGGTCTCGGTATCCATCTCGGTCCAGGTCTCAATATCAATATTTTTTCTAAGAAAAAAATTGAGAATTCTCCACTCAAAATATTTTCTATCCGGATTTTTACCTGTATCCATAATAGACTCTTTGTTTAGATAATCACTAGTAGTTCTATTCCCCAGCACATAAAATGATTCGAGTTCAGGCGTGTTGTAATTATAGGGAATCTCTGAGCTTCCGTTTATCTGTAACGGGGATACTGAATGGTTTTTATCCTCATAATTAATATATTTATGTGATAAAAGATTATATCTGTAATCTTTTTCAAATTTTTCTTTTTGACTTGACGATGAATTCGCTACACAATCATTTTCTTTCTCGTAATGAATAAACTGGCCTTTTTCATATGAATGCAATTTTTTTGAGTCCTTATTTTGAATCGTATGAAGTTGAGTGACTTTATTTCGCCATTTTTGTGATACTAATTTAGACCATCTATTCTGAGATAAATTGTATTGATAATGACCCCATAACCAGTTTTTCCATTCATTCATTCCAGAATTCATAAGTTTCTTATGTCTTGATTTGGAATCAAATATTCCTCGTGTACTTAAATAGTCCTTTATTCTATTCTTAATAAAAGGATATGCTACGGGATATTGAGGTAGAGATCTTAAGTCATACTTTTTAATAAGTTGGGTTTGTGATAACTTGTAAAATACATATGCCTGGGACAAGGAAGATAAGTCACAATAAATCTGTGAATTCTTTTGTTTCATATTAGAAATCGAAAATGACTTTTTTATAGTCGAAATAAAGTGAATTGTATTTTGATTTGTTTCATCAATTTCTTCTTGATTTGTTTCATTATCGTAAATGTCTTTATCGATAATCTTTTTTGTTGATTCAAGGCAAAGCTGTGCATTGATCCTGGGAATGTTAATGGCACATAAAAAAATATCTATGTATATTCTTTCAATAAAAGATTTAAAAAAATAGTGCCATTTACGTATTAATCGAGCACTTCTTTTTTTTGATATCTGCCAAATATGTTTCTGCGAGTCCGATCTTTTATCATCAAAACTTGTTTCCTTAGGACTAATTTTTAGATCTGTAGTTAGCAATCTTTTTTTCTTGTCTTTTGTGATTCTTTCTATTTGATTTCTGATTGTGGTTGTACTATTAGTAAGATCTTTCATTTTTTTTTCTGTCAATGAATAATTTGTCCAATCCATAGATCTAATTTGAATGGTCGATTCATGGGGAATTTTCTTATTGATTATGGAATCTGCTCCATTTTCACTCGGTTCATATACTTTGCTCAATCCAAATAAGAAAATTGGGTTCACTTTTGCAAACTCTTTCATTATTCTTTTTAAGAATAGAAGTATTTTGAAAATCCATCTTGTTTTTTCTTTTGAAACCTTTATAAACCATTTTGTTCTTTCTTTGAAAATTCTGAAAACTCGAAAAGATTCTTTTTTCACTTTTCTAATTTTTTTTTCGAGTTCTTTAAAAATAGGTTCAAAAAAGGAGGGTCCCTTTCGGGGAGAACCAAAAGGCAGTTCAGTCTCCATTCCCCATACTGTTAAAAAACAAAAATTTGCTTTTTGTTCTTTTTCCTTCTTTTTCATTGGCTCTTCAGAATGAGATCGTAGTTTAGATTTCTGCCAAGGTTTCAGACAGAAAGGAAATAAGATCTTTATCTGAATACCGTCTGTTAACCAGTCTTTCGGAAATTCTGTTTCTGATAATTGAACACCATTGTAGGTACATTTAACATGCATCTCTTTATTCCACTCCTTGAAATCTTCGTACCACTCAGGGAGTTGAAATAATAACATACGGCCAAGATTTTTA